TTCATACGGGTGGAGTATTCACAGGCGGTACTGCCGAACATGTACGAGCTCCTGCTAATGGAAAAATAAAGTTCAATGAGTATTTGGTTCATCCCATACGTACCCGTCATGGGCATCCTGCTTTTCTATGTTCTATAAACTTGTATGTAACTATTGAGAGTCGGAATATTATACATAGTGTGAATATTCCACCAAAAAGTTTGATTTTAGTTCAAAATGATCAATATGTAGAATCTGAACAAGTGATTGCCGAGATTCGTGCCGGAACGTCTACTTTTCATTTTAAAGAGAGGGTTCGAAAACATATTTATTCTGAATCAGAGGGAGAAATGCACTGGAGTACTGATGTCTACCACGCACCTGAATATACATATAGTAATGTTCATCTATTACCAAAAACAAGTCATTTATGGATATTAGGGGGGGGTCCGTGCAGATCCAGTATAGTGTCTTTTTCGCTTCACAAGGATCAAGATCAAACGAATGTTCATTCTTTTTCTGTCGACGAAAGATATAGCTCTGACCTCTCAATCACTAAGGATCGAGTAAGACATAAATTGTTGGATCCTTCTGGTACTCGTAAAAAAGATAGGGAAATTCTTGATTATTCAAGACTTGATCGAATTATATCCAATGGTCATTGGAATTTCATATACCCTTCGATTCTCCAAGAGAATTCTGATTTCTTGGCGAAAAGACGAAGAAATAAATTTATCATCCCATTACAATACGATCAAGAACGAGAGAAAGAATTAATACCCTCTTTTGGTATTTCTATTGAAATACCCATAAATGGTATTTTACGTAGAAATAGTATTCTTGCTTATTTTGATGATCCACGATACAGAAGAAAGAGTTCGGGAATTACTAAATATGGGACCGCGGAGGTGGATTCAATAGTAAAAAAAGAAGATTTGATTGAGTATCGAGGAGCAAAAGAATTTAGTCCGAAATACCAAATGAAAGTAGATCGGTTTTTTTTTATTCCCGAAGAGGTGCATATCTTACCCGGATCTTCGTCTATAATGGTCCGGAACAATAGTATCATTGGAGTAGATACACAACTCGCTTTAAATACAAATACAAGAAGCCGAGTAGGTGGATTAGTCCGAGTGGAGAGAAAAAAAAAAAGTATTGAACTGAAAATCTTTTCTGGAGATATTCATTTTCCCGGAGAGACAGATAAGATATCCAGACACAGTGGCATTTTGATACCACCAGGAACGGAAAAAAAAAATTCTAAGGAATCAAAAACAAAATCGAAAAATTGGATCTATGTCCAACGGATCACACCTATCAAAAAAAAGTATTTTGTTTTGGTTCGACCCGTAGTCACATATGAAATAGCTGATGGGATAAATTTAGCAAAACTTTTCCCTCAAGATCTCTTGCAGGAAAAAGAAAATGTCCAGCTTAGAGTTGTCAATTATATCCTTTATGGAAATGGAAAGTCAATTCGAGGAATTTATCACACAAGTATTCAATTAGTTCGGACTTGCTTAGTATTGAATTGGAACCAAGAAAAAAACGGTTCTATGGAAGAGGTTCATGCTTCCTTTGTTGAAGTAAGGGCAAATGATCTGATTCGTGATTTCATAAGAATTGAATTAGTAAAATCTACTATTTCATATACCGGAAAAAGGTACGATACGGCAGGTTCGGGATTGATTCCTGATAATAGATTAGATCGCACCAATATCAATCCTTTTTATTCCAAAGTGAAGATTCCATTAGTTACCCAGCATCAAGGAACTATTGGTACGTTGTTGAATCGAAATAAGGAGGGCCAATCTTTGAGAATTTTGTCATCATTCAATTGTTTTGGAGTTGGTCCATTCAACGGTTCGAAATATAACAATGTGGTAAAAGAATCGAATCCCATAACCCCAATTAGGGGTTTGTTGGGCCCCTTAGGTACAATAGTACCTAAAATAGTGAACTTTTATTCATCTTACCATTTAATAACTCATAATCAGATCTTGTTAAACAAATATTGGCTATTTGACAATTTTAAACAGACTTTCCAAGTACTTCAAGTACTTAAATACTGTTTAATAGATGAAAATAAGAGGATTTATAATCCCAGTCCATGCAATAACATCATTTTGAATCCATCCCATTTGAATTGGTGCTTTCTACATTACAATTATTGTGAAGAGACATCCACAATAATTAGCATTGGACAATTTATTTGTGAAAATATATGTCTATTTAAATATGGACCACACATAAAAAAATCTGGTCAAATCTTAATTGTTCATGTTGACTCTTTAATTATAAGATCAGCTAAGCCTTATTTGGCCACTCCAGGAGCGACTGTTCATGGACATTATGGAGAAACCCTTTCTGAAGGAGATACATTAGTTACATTTATATATGAAAAATCTCGATCTGGTGACATAACGCAAGGTCTTCCAAAAGTGGAACAAATCTTAGAAGTGCGTTCGATTGGTTCAATATCAATGAACCTTGAAAGGAGAGTTGAAGGTTGGAACGAGCGTATACCAAGAGTTCTTGGAATTCCTTGGGGATTCCTAATTGGGGCTGAGCTAACCATAGCCCAAAGTCGTATCTCTTTGGTTAATAAGATCCAAAAGGTTTATCGATCCCAGGAGGTACAGATCCATAATAGACATATAGAGATTATTGTATGGCAAGTAACATCAAAAGTGTTGGTTTCAGAAGATGGAATGTCTAATGTTTTTTTACCTGGAGAACTAATCGGATTGTTGCGAGCGGAACGAGCAGGACGTGCTTTAGACGAAGCAATCTGTTATCGGGCAATTTTATTGGGAATAACGAGGGCATCTCTGAATACTCAAAGTTTCATATCCGAAGCAAGTTTTCAAGAAACTGCTAGAGTTTTGGCAAAAGCTGCTCTACGGGGTCGTATTGATTGGTTGAAGGGTCTGAAAGAAAATGTTGTTTTGGGGGGGATTATCCCTGTCGGTACTGGATTCAAAAAATTAGTGCACCCTTCAAGGCAAGACAAAAACATTCATTTGGAAATAAAAAAGAAAAATCTATTCGAGTTGGAAATGAGAGATATTTTGTTACACCATAGAGAATTTTTTTGTTCTTGCGCCCCAAGGAATTTCTATGACACACCAGAAAAATCATTTAAGCGAATTCATAATTCTTAAGGAGATATTTTTCTTTTTTACTTTACTAGTTATTGATTGGGTACTAAATAAAATGAAGAAATTAAGTTAAGTAATAAAAAAATTAATGGTTTGGGCTGTGTATCAATGGGCAATCCCGGCAGAAGGTTCCGTAGGAACAATTTTTTATTTGTTAAAAAAAAAAAGAAAGCGTGGGAAAGATGACAAGAAGATATTGGAACATACATTTGGAAGAGATGATGGAAGCAGGAGTTCATTTTGGTCATGGTACTAAGAAATGGAATCCTAGAATGACCCCTTACATCTCTGCAAAGCGTAAAGGTATTCATATTATAAATCTCACTAGAACTGCTCGTTTTTTATCGGAAGCCTGTGATTTAGTTTTTGATGCAGCAAGTCGAGGAAAAAACTTCTTAATTGTTGGTACCAAAAATAAAGCAGCAGATTTAGTAGCATCAGCTGCAATAAGGGCTCGATGTCATTATGTTAATAGAAAATGGCTCGGCGGTATGTTAACGAATTGGTCCACTACGGAAACGAGACTTCATAAGTTCAGAGACTTAAGAGCAGAACAAAAGATGGGGAAACTCAACCGTCTCTCTAAAAGAGATGCAGCAATGTTGAAGAGAAAATTATCTACTTTGCAAACATATCTGGGTGGGATCAAATATATGACTGAATTGCCCGATATTGTAATAATCGTTGATCAGCAAAAAGAATATACAGCTCTTCGAGAATGTGTCATTTTGGGAATTCCGACGATTTGTTTAATCGATACAAATTGTGACCCAGATCTCGCAGATATTTCGATTCCAGCCAACGATGACGCTATAGCTTCAATCCGATTGATTCTTAACAAATTGGTATCCGCAATTTGTGAGGGCCGTTCTAGCTATATAAGAAGTCGTTGATTATGTTATGATTAAGAATAATAATAATAAGATTAGTTAATTATTTTGATTTATTGGATCGGTTACTATTCTTGTCTTTCATTTTTAAAAAGAGATAAAATGGGATATTGAAATTATGTTATGCGATTTCTTGGTATCCTAACTATATGATTAATGATGAAAGTAGATGAGTCGAGAAAGAGATGGTTGAATCAAAATAATTCTTTTTTTCAGTTCGATTTCTGTCAGAGGACAATATGAATGTTATACCATGTTCCATTAAAACACTCAAAGGGTTATACGATATATCAGGTGTAGAAGTAGGCCAACATTTATATTGGCAAATAGGAGGTTTACAAATTCATGCCCAAGTACTTATCACTTCTTGGGTCGTAATTGCTATCTTATTAGGTTCAGTCATCATATCCGTTCGGAATCCACAAACCATTCCGACCGACGGTCAGAATTTCTTCGAATATGTCCTTGAATTTATTCGAGACTTGAGCAAAACTCAGATTGGAGAAGAATATGGCCGTTGGGTTCCCTTTATTGGAACTATGTTCCTATTTATTTTTGTTTCGAATTGGTCAGGGGCCCTTTTCCCTTGGAAAATCATACAGTTACCTCATGGGGAGCTAGCCGCCCCCACAAATGATATAAATACTACTGTTGCTTTAGCTTTACTCACGTCAGTAGCATATTTTTATGCGGGTCTTACCAAAAAAGGATTGGGTTATTTCGGAAAATACATTCAACCAACTCCAATACTTTTACCAATTAACATCCTAGAAGATTTCACAAAACCTTTATCTCTTAGTTTTCGACTTTTCGGGAATATATTAGCTGATGAATTAGTAGTTGTTGTTCTTGTTTCTTTAGTACCTTTAGTAGTTCCTATACCTGTCATGTTTCTTGGATTATTTACAAGCGGTATTCAAGCTCTTATTTTTGCAACTTTAGCCGCGGCTTATATAGGGGAATCCATGGAGGGTCATCATTGATTAGTTTTCGAAATAGTCTTTATTTTTAAGCTTATCCCAATTGAGGCAATGCATTTGGTTCTTAGTTGAGGAACATAATAGATATAAATACATATATATATGACTAGAGTTGTAGGAGGAAAGATAGACGATATTACGAAATGGCGGATGCATTAGTGGGGGTCACCACTAGATATATGGAATGTTTATAAGGCCAGCCACAGCCCCTGTATACTTTTCGAAGAATTCTTCTCGAATCTGATTCAATATAAAAAAAAATGCGGGCGGTTTACGTTATGAAAGAAACAAATGTATATGTGATATTAGATATATACTAGTTATATAGGGGTTATCTCTATCTATATTAATTTCATTATTTTTTTTATTTTATTCGAAGTTTTAGTTACTTCGACTCAATAGATTTTTGTGATCAAATAAGTAATAATTTATTGGTTGATTGTATCATTAACCATTTTTTTTGGTGCGAGGAACCTATCATCATGAATCCACTGATTTCTGCCGCTTCCGTTATTGCTGCTGGATTGGCCGTAGGGCTTGCTTCTATTGGACCTGGAGTTGGTCAAGGTACTGCTGCAGGCCAAGCCGTAGAAGGTATTGCGAGACAACCAGAAGCAGAAGGAAAAATACGAGGTACTTTATTACTTAGTCTAGCTTTTATGGAAGCTTTAACAATTTATGGACTGGTCGTGGCATTAGCGCTTTTATTTGCGAATCCTTTTGTTTAATTTAATCCTAGAATGAAAATGGAAAAAAGTACGTTACCCACTTTTTTTTTATTTTATTAACTCGTTTCCATTTGCTTCTGTGAATTATATCAATACTTTATTCCTACAATTATGTATTTGTTGCGACAATACCCCGGGAAGGAGTGATTTGAAGATGAGGAATTAGTGGATTCACTCGCTTTCTTCCTTCCCGTTCTTAGTTTAAATTTTGATTTTTCTTTTAGGAAGTGTTTGAAGAAAGGAGATATTTTGCAATTGATACGAGACTCAGGACCTAACTTAATAAGTATCTTATCGGATACTTCTACTTCAAAAAAAAAATAAGAAATTTTGTAATTCTCAATCTCAAATTCAATAAAGAAATTTAATCTACTCCCATAAAAAAGAAAAATGGGAAATTAAGAAAATGAAATCGATAAAAAAAGGGCGAGTCAAGTGATACAAAAAGAACTCTGTTCTTTCTTAGTCCTATCTATAAGAGGAGAGTATATGAAAAATGTAACCGATTCTTTCGTTTCCTTAGGCCACTGGCCATCCGCCGGGAGTTTCGGGTTTAATACCGATATTTTAGCAACAAATCCAATAAATCTAAGTGTAGTGCTTGGTGTATTGATTTTTTTTGGAAAGGGAGTGTGTGCGAGTTGTATATTTCATGAATAGGTTGGATCTAACCGACTGCACTTTATTTATGTTATTATATATTTTTATAGGATAAATAGGAAAAAGTGCACAATCTCGACGAATTCCTTCTGAGTAAATTCATAAATCATATGTAAGAACCATAGCATTTCGTTATTCATTGGTAAGTCAACTTTGATTCTCTATCAACCAACCAATAATGTGAGACCATTAACATGGTTAAAGCTAAACTGTTTGAAGTCCGGGCACAACATGGTACTCTTTCTACCACTACGTTAATAACGAAATGGTTTAAAAAAGAATAGTTGATAATTTTTCCGATATAGAACACTCATATCGATAAAATGATTTGAACTATTTATTAGAATAAATAAGGGGCGCCTTGCCCTTTATTATATATTATATTATCCAATGTCGAATCGACAACCTATGTTATGTATAAAAAGGGGGAATTTTTGGATTTGAATAAAAAAGGAAATAAAATGAAATTTTCAAATATTCTATATTTAAATATTCTATATTTATAGAATATATATAATATAGAAATATCTATTTTCAATGAAATAAAGAACAAATAAAGAAACAACTTTGCTGACAATTATAGATTTTTTGTCTGGTTGGAAGAGTCCTCCTAATATTCTGTTCTTGTATCGGTTTTGATATGTTTGAATACAAACAGAAATAGAGAGGATAGGCTCATTATATTAAAAAAAGATACGGGAATGTCCATAAAATAAAAAAGGGAGCGTGAGAGCCAAATGAATCGAAAGATTCATGTTTGGTTCGGGAAGAGATCATGGAAGTTGTGAAATTAATGGTAAGATAATCTACTTTCATTAAATGATTTATTAGATAATCGAAAACAGAGGATTTTGAGTACTATTCGAAATTCGGAAGAATTACGTAGAGGGGCCATTGAACAGCTCGAAAGAGCCCGGGCTCATTTACGGAAAGTGGAAATGGAAGCAGATGAGTATCGAATGAACGGATACTCTGAGATAGAACGAGAAAAAGCCAATTTGATTAATGCTACTTCTTCTAGTTTGGAACAATTAGAAAATTACAAAAATGAAACCCTTCATTTTGAACAACAAAGAGCAATTAATCAGGTCCGACAACAAGT